TGACACACCTATGGGTTCCCTGTTGCAGGTCAACCCTCCTCCACTAGTACCAATAGGCGGCACAAGGGAAGAAGCACTACGTCTAGGAATCAACAATACGAAACCCTTGTTTTCAAATATATCTTTATTCCTTTTCCTTGTTTGGGATCGGGACTCCCAAAAATAATGGTTGGGACAACAAACATCCATCTCGTTCGTACTTTGGATACCCGTGGAACCATTGAAGGCTGTTGAAGTGACTAATTCCTTAAACTCAAAAATAGAAAGAATAATTAAGGGGCGTTGAGGACAAAGAAATTGCTGGAGTTATCTTTTTATCTAGTACCAACGTGCTTGATGTTAAGAAAAGATCTTTTGCAGGAAGGTTGGCTAGAGATTTCTTGTAAAAACACTAGCCCCGCTTAGTTCATAATGAAAAAATTTCAATCTTTTTTCATTCTTAATTCTATAGTATAATTTTCATTATGCACATAAGGGAGGAGCCGTATGAGATGAAAATTTCACGTACGGTTTTGGAACGGAGATTCTTTTAATCGAATGACGACCGTAACGGATGTCGGCTCAATCCGAAGGAAATTATGCGGAAGCTTTACAGAATTATTATGAAGCTATGCGACTGGAAATTGATCCCTATGATCGAAGTTATATACTCTATAACATAGGCCTTATTCACACAAGTAATGGAGAACATACGAAAGCTTTGGAATATTATTTTCGAGCCCTAGAACGAAACCCGTTCTTACCACAAGCTTTTAATAATATGGCCGTGATCTGTCATTACGTGCGACTATCTCCACTATAGAAAGAAAAATAAAGGGAAAATACGCTAGTAAATACTAGAAAAAACGAAAAATACGGGCTTTCTACATATGTATCGTACCAAATACGATTTTTATTAGCTGTAGCAAAGAAATAAACTTTATAGAAGCCAAAATATGAAGAACTAAAATGCCTAGATACTTTTTGATTCTATGGATAAAAGATTTAATTGATAGAGAAAGCGCCGTAAAGATCAATTAGCGAAATTTTTGGCCGATACAATAATAACTGCTTACTTTTACTTATCCAGAATATGAGATAAAAATTAGGAATCAATTTATGTAATAGAGTTGATCCCCTACGGTATTGAGCAGCGGTGTAGCATCAAATCCCAAAGATAGTAAGTCTTTCTTATTCTGAAAGTCTTTTTCAACAATTCTATATCTTCAAAGATTGTATCTAAAATATAAAAATGTAGAGATTATAAATACAATATTTATTTATATATGATATGATATATGAAACCGGGATAGTTACCTTTAAGAAAAAAGGTAGAATGCCTCTGCTTTATTCTTCTGGCTTTATTCTTCTGAAGGTGGGAGAAAAGATAAAACTAATTCTTTTTTTTATTTAAATAAAAAAAAAAAAGAAAGTTTGAAACTTTTGTAATTAACCTCTTTTGGTTAGCTCGAAAAACCTAAAAACGGAACGGCAAAAGAAAAAATTGACTGTCGATGAGCGAGCCGTATGAGATAGGAAACTCTCAAGTACGGTTCTAAGGGAAGGAAGTTACCCTCCTATTCCGCCCGTGGAGAACAGGCCATTCGGCAGGGCGATTCTGAAATTGCGGAGGCTTGGTTCGATCAAGCCGCTGAGTATTGGAAACAAGCTATAGCACTTACTCCTGGAAATTATATTGAAGCACAGAATTGGTTGAAGATCACAAGGCGTTTTGAATAAGAATACTTTAAAAGAATACTTTAATTCTTTTTTATTTAGAATTTGTTCTAAATTTTCATTTTCTATTTAGTAGAATTAGTTAAGTTATTAGAATTCGATTCAGTGTTTATTGTACCTATCAGTCAACTAAAACGGATCATTTTTGGGAAGAACCAATCAAAGAATTTCATCATATCCTTTCTAATATCTTTTTAAAGATTGTTCTATTTCGTCTCTTATTTCCTAAGATAAACGATACACAGATAGAGTAGAGAATCTATATATTTGATTTTCTGCTACTAAAATAAAATGAATAAAAGAAACTTTCGAATGAAATGAATAGATACCAGGTTGTTTCTTAGGAATGAATAATGGGAATGAATAATGGCTCTTTACGTGATTGTGAATCTAATTGGAAGAGAATAATCAATCTATTTTATGTAAGACATAAAAGAGCTTCTTCTAGAAACTTATAATTGAGATATGAATACACTAGATTGCACAAAAATAAGGTTTTTGCGCCAATTAAAAGACCATAAAAGGTTTTGAGAGGGTTAAAAAAGGTCCGTTGAGCGCCTCCTGGCTATGTCATAATAGATCCGAACACTTGCCCCGGATCGACTTCCATATCATAATTGCTCTAGTAAATAACTAAAGTTAAAGTAGATAGATGGGAGATAGAAGAGAAAAAAACTCATTTTAAGCATCTTTCATAGGTTCTTACTTTACTCTTGGCAGGTTTCTTTGTATGTGTTGTCCGGAAAGAGGAGGACTCAATGATTATTCGTTCGCCGGAACCAGA